ATGAAAACTCCAATTAATGCATTATTAGAGGTCTCGCTTCTACGTGACATGCCTGAGCCTTATCAACTAAGCTTCCAAGATGCTGCTAGTCCTGTTATGGAAGAGATTCTATTCCTTCATAACCAAATTATGTTTATTTTAGTTATTATTATAACAGCTGTATTATGGTTAATTGTTAGGGGATTAACAGGTAAAGCCTATCATCGCTATCTTGTAGAAGGAGCCACAATAGAGATTGTTTGGACTATAATCCCAGCAATTATATTAGTGTTTATAGCATTCCCTTCTTTGAAACTACTTTATTTAATGGATGAAGTAGTAGACCCAGGTGTGACAGTAAAAGCCATAGGCCATCAATGGTATTGGTCTTATGAGTATTCAGACTACCAAATTACCCCGGGTGAAGATAGTACCTTAGAATTTGATTCTTATATGGTACCTACTAGTGACCTTGAACCAGGCGATCTTCGACTATTAGAGGTTGACAACAGAATGGTTGTTCCTGTTGATACTTATGTAAGAGTTTTAGTCACAGGGGCAGATGTGCTTCACTCATTTGCTGTACCTTCATTAGCTATTAAAATGGACGCTGTACCTGGGCGTCTTAATCAAACTGGATTTTTAGTTAAAAGACCGGGAATATTTTACGGTCAATGTTCCGAGTTATGTGGCGCTAATCACTCCTTTATGCCTATTGTTGTAGAAGCCGTTAGCATGGATAAATATATCAGCTGGCTATCTTCATTATGTGCTGATCTTTAGCTCGTAGGAACAGCGATAACGAGCACTAACTAACAGTAATGCCTCACTTAGATATCACTGCTTATTTAACTCAATATAGCTGGACATTAATAACCTTGTTAGCTCTTTATAGTATTATGAGTTTGTATATTTTACCTAAAATTCAGAATAACTTACGTATAAGAAGTATACTACAGGAAGAGGGGGCATCCCCTAGTAAGGGGCTCGGGGTTAATAGAGCATACACTCTGCTACAAGATATACTCCACAAATAAGCCCACTTCATACACTTAATATGGCAGCTTCTTTCTTTGATCAGTTTAATGTAGTTCGGATAATTGGTGGAATAATCACTAATTCTTCTCTTATGATGCTTATCCTATTAAGCGCAATATTAATAGGAAGTTGTTCATATAAACTAATACCTACAAGATTGCAGTCTACACAAGAGATTGTTTACACCCACTTCTTAGGGCTAGTTAAAGACTCTACAGCTAATAAGGGTACTCAATATTTTACTCTTATTATAACTCTGTTTACGTTTATTGCTGGATTAAATCTGCTAGGTCTATTTCCCTATGTATTTACTCCAACTGCTCATATTGTTATTACTTTTGGGTTAAGTTTATCTATTTTAATAGCAGTAACAATATTGGGGATAACACAATACCGTTGGAACTTTGCTTCAATGATGATGCCTAGTGGAGCTCCTTTATTATTGGCCCCCCTATTAGTTCTAATCGAAACAATTAGCTATCTTTCTAGGGCCGTCTCTTTAGGTGTTCGATTAGCTGCTAATTTATCTGCAGGTCACCTTTTATTTGCTATATTAGCAAGTTTTGGGTTTACAATGATTAATAATGGAATGTTAGTATTAAGCTTAGGTCCAATATTAGTAATGGTCTTTATAACTTTACTAGAGATTGCCGTGGCCTTGATTCAAGCATATGTATTTTGTCTGTTAACTGCCATATACATTAATGATAGTCTAAATCTACATTAACCAGTATGTTATACAGGTAGGAGTATTAGTCTCCGTTCGATTCCCCGCCGGGGAGCCATGAGTAAGGCTTATCACCCTTATCATTTAGTGGATCCTAGTCCATGGCCTTATTTAGGCTCAATTGGGGCATTACTGATTACAGTAGGCTCAGTGTTATATTTTCATTATAGTTATACATGGATAATGTATTTAGGTGCAATTACATTGATATTGACTATGATTGTTTGGTGGAGGGACGTTATTAGAGAGGCCACTTTCCAAGGACACCATACTCAGATAGTAAGAAGAGGATTAAGATATGGTATGATCCTTTTTATTACTTCTGAAGTTTGCTTCTTTTTTGCGTTCTTTTGGGCTTTCTTTCATAGTAGTTTATCACCTACTGTAGAGTTGGGGGCTGTTTGGCCTCCTGTTGGTATAGAGGTGTTAGACCCATTTTCTGTGCCCTTATTGAATACAGCTATATTACTTAGTTCAGGAGCAACAGTTACATGGGCACATCACGCCATAGTTAGCGGACAGAGAATAGAAGCCATACAAGGACTTACTTGTACAGTAATACTTGGAGCTCAATTTACAGCCCTACAAGCTATGGAGTATTACGAAGCACCTTTTGCAATCTCAGACTCCATATACGGTTCAACCTTTTTTGTGGCTACAGGTTTTCATGGTTTACATGTTATTATCGGAACCATATTTTTGGCCGTATGTTTAACTAGGTTAATAGGTTATCACTATACTCGTCATCATCATTTTGGTTTTGAGGCTGCTAGTTGGTATTGGCATTTTGTAGATGTGGTTTGGTTGTTTTTATATGTATGTATCTACTGGTGGGGTTCTTAGCTCAGGCCATGGTTACACAATGTTAAGCGTAGATAGCATAGCGTAGCTGCGCAGCAGCTCAGCTTGTAGAGTCAACTAACGGTAAGTTTTCAGACTCATAATCTGATTATGCAGGTTCAACTCCTGCCTCTACCATGTTAAAAATGTAAGAGATATACACACATAAAACCAAGTAGGTTGGGCATTAGGCCTGAGCTTAATTCTAACATCCAGCATCCAATACGAAGTACACGATAGGTCATAAGATAAAAGGAAACTATAAGAATCTAGGCAAACATACACGAACTAACTCGATTAAGGGATATGGAACTATACCCAATAATAAAATAGCTACTATTAACGGTAATTGCCCATTAAACTCTCGTCTATTAATATCTCTCGAAAATATTAAATATGGAGAAAGTTGTCCAAAACAGATTCTATTATATAAATATAACGAATAAGCAGCAGCTATGACCATACTAGTTGCGGTAAGAACTCCTAATGATGTACTAGTAGAAAAAGCAGCCACTAAGGATAAGAATTCCCCCACAAAGTTACAACTAAGAGGGACAGCGATATTAGCTAAAGTAAACACCATAAACACTATAGAAAATAGGGGCATAGTCATAACTACTCCTCTATAATATCTAATTAATCTTGTATGGTGTCTTTCATAGAGCAATGTTACTGCTATAAATAGGGCTGGACTAACTATTCCGTGAGCTATCATTAAGAATATAGAAGCTATTAAACCCTCCATTGTATGGGTAAATAAGCCTATTGTCACTATCCCCATATGAGCTACCGAAGAATAGGCGATCAAACGTTTCGCGTCTACCTGTCTACAAGTAGTTAAACTCCCATATATTACTGCTATTAAGGATAGCGTTAGTATGACTGGTGCTAAGTACTCTGTTGCTTCGGGGAAAATAGGCCAAGCGAATCGAATGAATCCATAACCTCCTAATTTTAATAATATTCCAGCTAGAATCACTGAACCAGCTACAGGGGCCTCAACATGCGCAAGAGGCAACCATATATGAAAGGGGATCATTGGTATCTTAACTGCTAAACTAAGGAAGAAACCTATAAATAACCAGATTTGTATTGAAGTATAAATTTGAATGTTAGTTAAAGATAAGTAGTCAGTTGTGCCTGTTATTCTATAAATAACTGCGATGCTTAGTAACATTAGTACTGAGCCGACTAAAGTATAAAAGAAGAAATAATATGCAGCCTTTATCTTCTCTGCCCGGGCTCCCCATACTCCTATTATTAAGAACATTGGAATTAATATACTCTCGAATAACACATAAAATATTAATAGATCTAATGTTGAGAATACTCCAATTAATAGTAATTCAATACCTAGAAGACACATAATAAACTCCTTAACCAGAAACTTAATACTGTCCCAACTTACTAAAATACAAATTGGTGTTAACAAAGTACTTAGTACAATGAAAAATATAGAGATCCCGTCAATAGCAAATAATATAGGAGAACCTTCAAACCAACCTATTGTACTTACCCAATTGAATTCTATTATCTGTTGAAATTGAGCTTCTTGATGAAGGTTAACTAATAATAAAAGAGAAAGAGCAAATGTTATCAGAGACCACTCCAACGCTTGCTGGCGTAGTTTCATGCTATTTTCCCTGGGAATTAATGCGATTATTATCATACTTATTAATATAGAGCCCACTATACAAGTTAATATCATATTAACATTCTATTACAGCTACGAGCCGGACCTAATTTACGACTAGGTACTTAAGGGCGATAGCTGTTCCGACTAATATTATTAAAGCGTAATTAAACAATAAACCAGATTGTAAGCTGCTTAACTCTTTAGTTCTATCAACTAGGAATCTAGCTATTCCAGTAGGGCCTAAAATCTCTAAAATACCCCTATCTATAGTACGATAGGAGACAGTATGACCGAACTTCCAAGCTGTGCTTCCAATATAATAATTTGCTATTTGGTTAAACTCCCAGGCATAAAATAAGAATCCATATATGCTAGGGCGTGTGATATAATATATAATATAAGGACGAAGTATAAACACTAGTAATATCCCGGTTACAGACATAATAACTGGCGCTAAAGAGACCATTGTGGGCACAAGTGGCAAGGGACGTACACCTGGCGCAAATACCATATTTTGAGCTATATAACCAACTAAAATACTCCCTGCCCCTAATACTAATAAAGGTCCCAATAAGTTCCAATCAGCTTCTTGTACGTGTTGTGCGCTCATACGTGTTAAATTAGGCTTAGACACGAAGCTTAAGTATATTAACCGGAATGAATAAAAAGCAGTTAAGAAGGCTGTAATTGAGGCCAACCAATAAATCGATATTAAACAATAACTATTATAAGTTAACTCCAATATTAAATCTTTAGAGTAAAACCCAGATAAATAGGGGAAACCAGCCAGAGACAATGAACCAATCAACATTAAGACATAAGTTAAAGGTAGGCCCCTAATTATTCCCCCCATCTTCCTAAGATCTTGTTCATCTAAAAGGGCATGAATTATTGAGCCTGCCCCCAAGAATAGTAAAGCCTTAAAGAAAGCGTGAGTTAGTAGATGATATAAACTACTTAGAGAGCTATAAGTACCACAGGCCATTACCATGTATCCTAATTGACTACAAGTAGAATAAGCAATAACTTTTTTTATATCCGATTGGACTAAACCTACTGTGGCAGCAAAGAAAGCAGTTAAGGAGCCCACTAAACCCACAATAATTGTTGCAGTTGGAGAGTGATCAAAAAGAGGGGCCGATCTTATAATTAAAAATACTCCTGCTGTTACCATTGTTGCTGCGTGAATTAGGGCCGAAACAGGTGTAGGACCCTCCATAGCATCTGGCAACCAAGTATGTAACCCTAATTGGGCAGATTTTCCTACGGCCCCTATAGTTAGTAAGATACAAATCCAAGTACAAGCTGAAGATGGATACAAGGTGGGGAACAAACTACAGTAATCTAATACCCCAAATTCTTTCCAGATTAATATAATAGCTAACATTAATCCTATATCTCCTATTCTGTTAATTAGCATTGCCTTAATTGCTGCCTTGTTAGCTTGTATACGTGTAAACCAAAAGTTAATTAATAAATAAGAACATAGGCCTACACCTTCCCAACCAATAAATAATTGCACATAATTATTACTAGTAACTAAAACTAACATAAAAAAGGTAAATAGAGACAAATAACTCATGAATCTAGGTAAATGAGGGTCTTCTCTCATATAGCTTGTAGAATAGATATGAACTAACCCACTAATTGTGGTTACTACTATTAACATTACAGCTGTTACCACATCAAATTGTAAGCCGAAATTAGTTATTAGTAAATCAGACTCTATCCATCTTCCTAACTCTATATATACTGTGGACCCATTAATAAGAATTTCATAACATAATACAAAAGAGAGAAGGCAACTAGCCATGACCCATACAGAAGCCAACAAACCAGCCCCCTTTCTTCCTAGATAACGACCCCCTAGTCCGCTTCCGACTGCGCTTAATAATGGTATTAATATTACTAGAAGATACATGGGAATAAATCTAAAACAATCAAATGTGTTAACTGAAAAAACAAACTAGGACATACAATAATTGTTAATACTAAATATAAACTTACCCCTATTAATATTGCCTTGCCCAAACTTGTCTCCTTCGATGCTACGCTACCTTGTGGAGAATTTAGTATATTTGTTATTACTAAAGGCGTTGACATGGGTTGATAAAACATGATTTTAATTAATCTAAGGTAATAAACCCCAGCTATTACGGAGCATACTAAAGCGATTAAAGCGCTAAGATAGTAGCCTTGACCAACAGCCGCTAAGATAATATACCATTTAGTTAAAAACCCAATTAAAGGGGGGATTCCTGCAGTAGACAATAAACCTGTAGCTAAAGCCAATGCTAAGATTGGGTTTAATCTTGATACACCACTAAACTCAATAAGCATATCTTTTTTAGGAGATATAATAAGTACTACAGACCAAAGTAATACTTGAGTTAATATGTAGGCACCTATATACATCAAACTAGCCTGAAGGCTTTCTATAGATCCTATAGCTATTCCAAGCAACACAAACCCTATATGGCCTATCCCGCTATAAGCTAATAATCTTTTTATACGAGTTTGATTCAAGGCTCCTATAGACCCTATAATCAAAGAGATTAACCCGGCCATTAATAATCCTATTTCATTTAGGCCGATTTGTACTATAATAGCTAGTACCCCTAATTTGGGCACGATAGATAATAGCGCAGCAACCCAAGTTGGAGCCCCTTCATATACATCGGGAGCCCACATATGAAATGGAGCTGCAGATACTTTAAATAATAATGAGACAGTAATAAGACACTTACCAGCTAGTGCTCCATAAGATATTAGACTCATACGAATAAATTGAAGTTCAAGCTCTCCTGTAGAGCCATAAATTAGGGCACAACCAAACAGGAACAACCCCGAAGATAACGCCCCTAACACAAAATATTTCAATCCAGCTTCTGCTGATAACAGTGAGTTTTTATTATAAGCGACTAAGATAAACATACATAATGTTTGCATTTCTAATGCTAAATATATCGAAATTAAATTTGTTGATCCAATAAGTAATAAATTACCCAAGATCACTAATAAAATCAATAAAGAGCTTGATCGATGCGATGTTCGATGGTCCAGCATACATAGTATGGCTAACCCACTTAGCATTACCAACATCTTAATAGCCTGTGTCCAACATAGCAGATGGGGCTCAGCTAATAACCCAGCAGCTACCATAAGTATTATAGCTCCTAAGCATAATGTCGCTAATCTTAGAGTCGGGGCCTTTAATCCATACGTCAACACTATTAGTATGATGAGCCCTAGTGTTAATTCCATGGGGTACCGGGGGCTATGCACCCCCATGTACCTTATTAATCCCTAAACCTTTTGTTTTCCTTCTTTGCAGCAGCCAGAAGTTGATTACGTCGATGGGGCCTTTATAGTCGAGCATCGCTGAGACCATTCCTTGCGTACTAGGACTCAGAAAAGTCGGGATTGAACATTGTAGATAGAAACCGAGCTGTGTCACCACGCTCTGAACTCAAATCATGTACGGTTTTCATGGTCGAACAGACCAACCTAAGGTACCTTCTACAGCACCAGGGCACCGCAATTCAACATCGAGGTCGCAAACACTGTCCTCGATAAGAACTCTCCGACAATATTACGCTGTTATCCCTACGGTAGCTTTTATCCGCTTTCGATATTTATTTTGGATAATAATATCGGGTCACTATCGCCCACATAGGAACCCCTGCGGGGTCCTTGTGCCAGCTAGGGGTGTCCCCCTCACTGTGAGGCTAATGAGATTTTATTAATACCATAAGCTCGCCTTCGTTTCTTATTCAAAGGTAGTCGCCCCAACTAAACTGTCCTACCAACAAAATTTATTAACTTAGAATTAGGATACTTAGTATCGATCATTCTAAATTAACGCTATCGGTATCCAGTAAAGCTCGATAGGGTCTTTTCGTCTTACAATGTTTATGTAGTATCTTCACTACAATTATAATTTCATCGGCTTTTCTCTTGAGACAGTAAGACCCTCGTGGTTCCATTCATACCCGCCAACAATTAATTGGCTATTTATTGTGCTACATTATCACGGTCAGAGTTACCGCGGCCATTCAGTTGGGTTTCGCTTTAGACGTTAGTCCTCAGTTTCACTATACAACCATTGGGCAGAATTCACCCTCTATACTTCAGTAAACCTTTAGCAGAGAGCTATGTTTTTGGTAAACAGTCGAGATCTTATTTTGCCGAGTTCCTTAAGAGAAATTATGCCTAGTTCTAAGTCCCATAAATAACAATCAAAAGTAAATCAGTGCTATGCACTATAATAATTTTCCTGAACAGGTACAAGAATTATAATCCATCGGGCGCAATGCCCTTAGGAGTTGTATAAACATTTTATTTGGGACTGAATCTTGTACTACTCATGCCTGCATTATCACTTCTGTTTATCTCACGAGGTTGATGTATACAGAACGCTCTACTACCAAGCCAATTAAAGCTTCCTTGCGGTTGCCGTGTGGCTTCCAGAATTTCAGTTACAGATTTAGCCGTCTTAATTCTTAGAGTTTCCTAGCTCATTCAGTGAACTTTTACGTTTTCCTGTGCAGATGGCTGTTTCCAAGCCTACTTCCTGTTTGTCTAAGTCGGACCCTCTTTATACACTTAATCTGTATTAGCGACTTTAATTTCTGGTTAGGGCTTACCCCTCTTGACTAGGGGCCTTATCGCCATAGTCTGACTACACCAGTAATTCAAGCCCCCTGGTTTGGGGGCGAATCAACATGGAATGCCTTACTAAGATAAGTTTCGTAGAGAACCAGCTATATCCAAGTTCGACTAGTATTTCACCACTAACCACAGCTCATCCAAGATTTTTGCCACAATCACTGGTTCGGTCAGGAGTATGGTAAATACTCCTACCTGGCCATGGTTAGATCACTTGGTTTCGGGAGATTTGACTGACGAGTTTTTCTCTTGCTTTCACTACGCCTTCATTCAATACTTAAGCTTGCCAAATCTTGTCTTGCAGGCCCATTATGCAAAAGGTAACTTTTAGAACCAATTCTAAGTCTTTCCCTCACGGTACTTTCTCTATAGGTGTCTATCGGGGTTTAGTCTAGATGTCCAATCATCTTAATTATCTGTTTGAGACAATTCCTCCGCTATCGCTCGCCGCTACGTACGGAATCTCAGTTGATTTATTCCTCATAGTTTAGTAAGATGTTTCAATTAACTATTCAATTCACCCTTTTCAGTTAGGATAAACAAGTTCAAAGTCTCTCCCTTGTTATTTCGTATTTCACGTCCTTACCGATAGACCCTAGACTTTACTCAGTTCCACTGTCTAAAGACTCATTAAGATAAACCCAATATAATTTATTATGTACTGGCGTTCTCTTCCAGCCTAAAATAGAGATCTTATTTTTATGGATATCTAAATGGCAGCTTGAGCATACTGGCACCAAATTAGATCTTCTATTCAAATTGAAAGAGCTCAATTTCTTAGGTTTAATATGATGGACGGCCTCTGCTGGGGCTCCACATATTTCACACGAGTCAATAAAAACTTTAGTATTATATTTAGAGGGGCGGAATACTGCTAAAGAACTAGATTTACTTCGGGGCGGTGATTTCCAATTAACAAGGTTACGATATTTTAAAGCACTACTATAAAACTCTTTGTCATTAATAATATAACCCATAACTTCGATGCCATATTGGGAGGGCCCTGGGCCAGGTTTTAATTTACGCTCATAAATTATACCTAAATCTTCTCGCTGAATAACAGATAGATGGTAATATCGAACTGGTGAATCAATTAAAGAACAAATTTGATGTAGGTGGGTAGAAAGAACGAAACTAGTTCGTGCAGCTGTTAACCTTTCAATTGTTGCAGCTAATATTGCTAACCCCGAACTAACTTCTGTCCCATGGCAAATTTCATCGCCTAATATTAAACTGTTAGAATTAGCTAGCTTTAATATAGTCGAAAGATCTCTCATTTCGACCTCAAAAGTACCTTGACCTTTATGAAGATCGTCTCCCCCCAAAATACGAGTAATTAAATAGTGGTAAGGTCTTAACTTAAAAGAGTCTGCAGCTACATACATTCCTGCTTGAGCTAATATTACGTTAACCCCGATTGCTCTAAGTAAAGTAGACTTGCCCGCCCCATTTACCGAGAATATTAACATTCCCCTGTCCTCTAAACTAATATCATGAGCTACACATTCTTCCTGAGTATTTAACTGTTCTATTAGTGGGTGTCGGAGATTAGTTGTTTCTATTAAACCCCTACCTTCTCCCTGCAAGCAAGGTCTAGTATAATTAAACTTAGTAGACACTATAGCCCCGCTTAATGCAACATCTAATCTAGAAATTATATTCTCTAAGGGTAAAAACAACTCAGAATAACTGAAATATAGTCTCTTAAGTTCCCGGTTATAAGCTTGTTTAACATAAGTATTAATCTGCTCTTCTAATAAGTTTAACTCAATTGATACTTTAAGAATAGCGGGACTAGTAATTATATGATAATTTCCTCTTTTGCCCAATATGGTAAAAGAGTTAGTATCTATCGTATTAGCATTTGGGGCTTTAACACGATTTAACTTAGCTAACTTTTTAGATAAAATAGAGAAGGCATAGCCCTCCTTACTAAAATATTCAGCTTTGATAGAAATTGTATCTTGAAATACAACATTCGAAGTTTGTTCGGCCCACTCTGTAAGTTGGCTCTTTAAAGTTTGTTGTTGTACGAGAAGGCTAGTTAGGTCGTCCGTTGGTTGTAATATGTCTTTTAAATCTCCCAGAAGATTATCTACCTGGAAAAATATCTTTATTTCCTCAATTAACGATTCTAATTGAGGTACGACTGACAAGTGCTCGATTGCCAGGTGGGGTCGTAATAAAGGGAGTAAAGACCTTATCAATCTATTAGCAGACAAATAGGAGTGATAAATTTGATTCAACTTTTTAGGTGGCAGCCACAAAGTAGTATCTGTTGAATTAACACTCGAGGCACATATTGCTCATTGACGATGTAAAGAGGATAAATCTTTAATTTGTTTTAACTCGGAGTTATCAAATATTTGCTTATCAAGTAATTGTTTAAATGTAGCAACTTCCTCGTAACGAAGATTTAGTTCAGGATAATCTGTGATAGGGTTAAGAAGTCTGTATTTGAGTAGTCTTTTACCCATTGCAGTAGAACAGTAATCAATCAGATTAAGTAAACCACCCAGTTTGCCCTTTTTAGGCAATAAGTCCAATTGATACTCGGCTCGATTACATAGTATTAAATTTAAAGGGCTAACAACAGAATTATAAGACTCAGGAAGTTGTAGGTTCTTAATAAGATTAGGATTTCGGTCTTTAACAAATTGTAATATTCCTAAAAGGCTAATTATGTTTACCTGATTGAGATCTTCCTTCCAAGTGCTTTTAAATATTTTACTAAGGGTATATTCTTGATAATTTTTGTTAAACCACTCTTCGTTAACGTCCGAATAAATATGAAGCAAAAACCACTCCTTATTATCATTTTCGTATCTATAAGATAAGTAACACGGGCTACTCATAACTTCAACCCTAGCATTAGGTTCAGAAGGGAATAAATTCCAACCAATTAATAAACCATATATCTTATTTAGTATTCCTGGGTCGGCCCCCGAGTCCGCCCAAATTACTACCTCTTTAATACGGTAGCTGATTAATAATCGAGCTACTTTGTCTCTGTCTTCCCAATAGACAGGAAACATCACACTATGTCCATTCATGGCTGAAAATAAAGTAACCCCCAGTAAGTCATCTTTAAAATAAATTGATATCACATAAGATAATTCCGAACAGTCTTCTAAATTACAACTAGGGGAATAAACCTGAGATACTGCGCGTTGTTTAGGCCCGGATTTACCAGTAACTAGTTCATCAATAACTATAATAGTCCAACCTTTATCCAACAAGGTGCTTAAATAAGTAGTAAGGGAATAAGTCGGAAACCCCATTTGAAGCAAGGGCCTTTTACCCGGTGATATTATCCTCATATCAAGTAACGAAGCAACTTGTTCAATAGGGGGGGTTACTTCTAAAGACCCCTCCACAGGAGGGGCCAACTCAGCTAGTAATTCAGCTTTAGAATATGTTTGCTGTATACAAGGAGCATCAGGCTCATGCCAAAGTTCATAGAACTTACCAATCTGGATAAACTGGATTACTGATAACCCATACTTAGAATAATTCTCCTCCACTAAGTTAAAATACTGCATAAGTATTTGGCTCATTTTTAATTAGGAGTTAACCTCTTAATAAATTTAAGGCTCGAACAGCAATTGTACCACGTAAACGGTAATAGTTAACCATAATGGCTAAACCGATAGCAGACTCGGCAGCTGCGACAGTTAAAATCATAATCGCAAAAATTTGACCAAAAAGCGTATAGAGCACACGAGACTCGAAAAGAAGCAAAACAGTAGAAGCCAGTAAAACTAACTCTACGCACATTAACATAATAATTAAATTGCTTCTATTAAGAATAATACCTAAGATTCCAATTAATAAGATGACAATTGATAATATTAAATAGGACATACTTTAATTTTCCCACTCTAAGCCTCCTTCTATCCATTCATAAATTAACCCTAAAGTTAAAATAAATAAAAATAACATAACAACCCAATATCCAAATAGGGGTAAGCCCATATAGGTAACAGCCCAAGGAAATAGGAAAGATATTTCAAGATCAAATATTAAAAATAAGATACCAATTAAGAAGAATCTAACGGAGAAGGGATTTCCCGGATTATCAAAGGGGTCAAACCCACACTCATATACTGACACTTTCTCCATATCGGGTTGTTTATTTCCTAATAAATAAGATGCCCCTAAAATTATAATTGATAATGTCCCGCTAACGATAAGTAGTATTAATATTCCTTTGAACTCCATGTTCCTAAGCGGAGACGTGCTAGCACTATATAGGTAGTGGCTGTCGCACTTGGCCAGAAGGCACCTAAAGGTGCTTTCTGCTTATTTGTAGGAAGAGATCTTGCCTACTACGTAACTCTTCGTTGGAGTTATATAAAGAAGGTGTATTTGGCTGCTGAGCTAATAATATAGCTCCTACCATGGCGACTAGTAGCACTAGGCTAGCAATTAACACTAGTTCATAATAAGTTGTATAAAGATGACTTCCAATCGCCCCTATGTTAGTTCTAGATTCTATAACAGGATTGCTGATATATTTGGGGCTATTGGTTAGTAAGCCATAAAATAGGAATATCACAGATAATCCCACAGGTAAGAAATGCGAGTGATCCTGAGAGTCTACTTTATTAGGCTGTTGAATTAACATAATTACGAACAAAAATAAAATAGCAATAGCTCCTACGTACACAATTATAAATATTAAGCCTATATAGTCTAATCCCAACGATATAAACATAACAGCAGCATTAACAAAGGCGATAACTAACCAGAATACTGAATAGACAGGATTCGGGGTAGATATAACCATAAGACTAGCCCCAACTATTCCTAAGGAGAATATCATAAATAGACTATTCATATTGACGTTAAATCCGCGCTACTTCATCCGGAGCAACTTGTTTTCTACCCAACCTAAAAGGGGAATTAATAATAAGAAGTAACCAAAGTATAAAATGGAAGCAAATTGGCCTACCACAACGTAAGGCTCCTCTACTGGGTTGGCTCCTAACCAGGTTAATAATATAAAGTCAGCCACTAAAAACCAAAATGCCATTTTACCCAAAGGCCTAAATGTTAGGGCTCTTAATTTACTAGTATGAATAAAGGGCAATAATAATAGCACCAAGATACTAGCTACCAAAGCCAAGACCCCTCCAAGCTTGTTGGGGACAGCGCGTAGTATGGCATAAGCAAATAAAAAGTACCATTCTGGTTGTATATGAACAGGGGTTATTAAAGGATTAGCTTGAATGAAATTCTCGGGGTCACCTAACACATTGGGCATAAAATAGCTAATTATAACTAAAATAAGGCCAAGTACTAGTATCCCAAACAAATCCTTATAAATATAATAAACATGAAAGGTAACTTTATCTATATTAGAGCTAATACCTAAAGGATTATTTGACCCGTTTGTATGTAAACTAATAATATGTAATACGGCTAGTCCAGCTATAAGAAAAGGAAATAGATAATGTAAAGAGTAGAAACGATTAAGAGTCGCGTTAGATACACTAAATCCTCCCCAAATCCATTGAACAATATCTGTCCCTAAATAAGGTATAGCAGAACAGAAGTTAGTAATAACTGTGGCCCCCCAAAAAGACATTTGTCCCCAGGGTAATACGTACCCTAAGAAGGCTGTTAACATCATTATTAAGTAGATTATAACCCCGATATTCCAGACGTCCATTTTCATGTAGCTTCCATAATAGAGTCCTCTACCCATATGTATATACACACAAAGAAAGAATAATGAAGCTCCATTAGCATGAATGTACTTTAACATAAAACCGTAATTAACGTCTCTTAAAATATGGGAAACTGAGTCAAAAGCTAAGTTAACGTCGGGGCAATAATGCATAGCTAAAAATATTCCAGTCATCAATTGAATAACTAAACAAGCTCCTAACAAAGAACCAAAATTCCATAAATAACTAATATTAGTGGGGGCCGGTAGATCGACCACTATCCCATTCACAATAGATATTAGTGGATGTTGAGTTCTTATTCGTAACATTTTGCTTGGTGATTCCATAGCCACAAGGGCTAGCCCCCTATAAAGGGCACTGCATCCAAACCTATCAGCAGACTAGCAACTAAAACGACTAAACCAAGACTGAGAGGTAAATAAGACTTCCATAATAGGTACATAAGTTGGTCATATCTCATTCTGGGGAAAGAAGCTCGTACCCACACAAATGAGAAGGCTACTGCCGAAGTTTTAAGGGCTAAGCAACCCATTCCTAGAATTCCTGCGAAAGGTGCCCAACCACCTAAAAACAATAAACTTATCAAACAGCTCATTAGAATAATATGGCCATATTCAGCTAAAAAGAATAGGGCAAACGACATACTAGAATATTCTACATTATAACCAGATACTAATTCCGATTCTCCCTCGGTTAGATCGAAAGGAGCCCGATTAGTTTCAGCTAATGCTGAAGCAAAGAACATTAAAGCAGCTGGAAATAAAGGTACAATATACCAAATTTCGGCCTGAGCTAAAACTATCTGAGTGATATTAAGAGAACCTGCACATAATATTACTGATATTAGGATGAGCCCTATACACACTTCATAGCTAATCATCTGAGCTGCTGCTCTGAGAGCCCCTAAGAATGCATATTTAGAATTACTTCCCCAACCAGACATTAAGATAGCATACACCCCCATAGAACTGATAGCAAATATATATAAAATTCCAACATTGATATCAGCTAGTACGACACCTGGGCTAAAAGGAATAACCCCCCAAGCCAAAAGGGCTAAGGTAAGCGATAGAATCGGGGCTACAATATAAACCGACAGATTAGCGTGATTAGGAATAACCATCTCTTTGGAGAATAATTTTATTCCATCAGCTAAAGGCTGTAATAGTCCATAAATACCAACTACATTAGGTCCTTTTCGTGCTTGCATATACCCTAATACCTTTCTTTCTGCTAAAGTTAAATAAGCTACAGCCGCTAATAAAGGTATTATTATAGCAAGCGTTTTAAAGATAATTGAAATAATAGTACTCATCATCCTAATTACTACCCCTAGAAGAGGGCGGCCAAGTACGTATTGAACGTAGCCTATGGCCCAAGAACAAGTTCCCTTACCCTTACTATGTTACGACTTACCCATTCTCGAAAAGGAGGGATAACCCCGCCAATTAGCGACGGGGCGTCTCGTATCCTTAACTTGAAGGGGACGACGGGCGATTTGTGCTAACACTGGGTTAGAATTCACCGGAACGCTCTACTTCCCGATTACTATCAAATCCTACTTAAGATTACCATTTCAGAGAATCTCCGCCTCCTAATTTACAGTATATATTGTCTAGGAGAATGTAGCGCATAATATCCCTTTCCATAAAGACCATGACACCTGACTTAATCCATAATAGGGTTAAGGATAACATTTATTGTTATCCTGACGACGGCCATGCAATGCCTGAGCGGCCACTCTTTAAGAGTCGGCGCTTTCAAGGAAAGGTGAGGTGACACGCGGATCATCGTATTAAATTACACGCTCCTCTGATTCAAACAGTGAACAGCCAAGCCTTTTGAGTTTCAATCTTGCGATCATAGTATTCAGGCATACAATAAGGTTATTCGCTAATAAAGCTATTGTATAAGTTTAGGGCGAGGACTACCAGGGTATCTAATCCTGTTTGCTATCCAAGCTTTCGTATTTCATGAAGACGTACCATGAACGGAGTAAGGAGTCTTCACCTTCGGACTTCCACTCTTGCTTCAAACATTTTACCGCTACCAAGAGGTTTACCTTACTTTATCCTCATGCTTCACTACATACTTTAACGCCTAATGCGAAATAAAAACTGGGCCTCTAAGTTTAACCGCGTCTGCTGGCACTTAGTTAGACAGACCTCATTGTGAAACCCTGTGTCAAGCGTTTACCCATTGCACAAGATTCTCTACTGCTGCCAAAATGTCTTCCCCTTGTTACAGTGAAAGTGTGGCTATACTACGCATCTTCGACCAGGTGGGCCACTATCCCGCCTATTCTAATACGTCAACAGAGACCGTCGATGGTCTCCATTTTATCCTCACCAGTATGACCCTTGATAGGGCCTTGCATGTATTAGAAGAACACATTGCCTTATAAACTCCCCAAGGTCAAAGGAGTAGTGTGGAAATAATATGAAAATCATCCCCATGACTCAATTAGTTAGACAGATTACTGCTCTGATAGACAAACGGTAATTCATTATAAGTATGAAAAGCAGGCGGAGAGCATAAAGACCACTCTAATGAAGTAGACGAAGCTTGCCAACCCTTAAATGGTCTTTCGGCTGCTAATGCCTCATAAGTCAAGAATATAAACCACATAATTCCTATTAGTGCTATTATAGCCCCGCAAGAACTAACTAAGTTCCAATCTTGATAAGCATCAGGGAAATCGGAGTATCTTCTGGGTAACCCAGCTAAGCCCAAGAAATGTTGGGGGAAGAAAGTTAAATTAACTCCGATAAACATAATCCAGAAATGGATCTTACCATATAATTCATTATAACTAAAGCCTGTAATTTTCCCGAACCAATAGTAGAATCCCCCAAATATAGCAAATACGGCCCCCATAGATAACACGTAATGGAAGTGGGCTACTACATAATAAGTATCGTGTAACATTACATCTAATGAACTATTAGCTAATATAACTCCTGTTAAACCACCAATGGTAAATAAGAATACAAACCCTATAGCCCACAACATAGGGGTATCAAGCCGTAGACTTCCCCCATATATAGTAGCTAGCCAGCTAAATATTTTAATCCCGGTGGGAACAGCAATAATCATAGTGGCTGCAGTGAAGTAGGCACGAGTATCGACATCCATACCAACAGTGAACATATGATGAGCCCAAACAATAAACCCTAATATTCCAATAGAAATCATAGCATAGACCATACCTAAATAACCAAAAATATGTTGTTTAGCAGAAAATGTAGGTATAATTTGAGATATAATACCAAATCCCGGTAGAATTAATATATAGACTTCAGGGTGCCCGAAAAACCAGAATAGGTGCTGGAATAAAATAGGATCTCCCCCTCCCGCAGGGTCAAAGAAGGTTGTATTAAAATTTCTATCTGTCAATAACATGGTTATTCCACCTGCTAATACTGGTAAAGACAATAATAGCAATATAGTAGTAATTAATACAGACCATACGAATAGAGGTAATCTATGCATGCTCATACCAGGAACCCTCATGTTAATTATAGTAGTTATAAAGTTAATAGAACTCAAAATGGAAGATACCCCAGCTAGATGTAAACTGAATATGGCCATGTCCACTGCTCCCCCGGAATGGGCTTGAATACTTGCTAATGGGGGATAAATGGTCCAACCTGTACCTGCCCCTTGTTCCACAAACATAGAACCGGTCAATAGTATTAGAGAAGGTGGTAATAACCAGAAACTGATATTGTTTAATCTAGGAAAGGCCATATCAGGTGCACCAATCATGATTGGTACAAACCAATTTCCGAATCCTCCAATCAAGATAGGCATTACCATGAAGAAAATCATTAATAAAGCATGTGCTGTTACAATCACATTATATAAATGATCATCTCCTAACATACTACCTGGAGCTGATAGCTCTAGTCGTATTAACATACTCGAAGCTGTCCCTGCCATTCCAGAAAAAGCCCCAAATAGTAAATATAAAGTACCTATATCCTTATGATTAGTAGAAAATAGCCAACGTGTAAGATATTTGTTCATGCTTACTCTAGATGTAGGTGAGAACACTCGACTTCGTTACGAAGTTAAAGTACCCTATATGCTACTATAGTATGATTAGGCACTCCATTGGGTGTGTCAACAAAGTAACAGGGCTAGAGAAGA